TTAATTTAAAATTGAAAAATTTAAGGGTTATTTTAATGTTATTTTACTTTTTTTTTTTTAAAAAAAGTTAAGTATTATGATGAATTTTTCATAAATTTTAGTATTAATTTTTAAAAATCCAATTTTTGCAAAAATTGGATAATTTTAAAAAAATACGATTTTTAGGGGTTTAGATTAAAGATTAGGAAACTAAAAAAATGGAGGTAAAAGTTTTTTAATCTAATAAATATTTAATATATATATAATGAATATATAATTATATTATATAATTAATAAGATATCTTATTTATATATATAAATATATTAATATATAATAAAGGTTAATTTATTAATATAAAGAAATTTAATATATATACAATTATCGTATATAATATCTAATTGTTTACTCATAGAGAGATAGATAACTAAATATATAAATGTTATATTTGGTAAAATAATTTTCTACTAATGAATATAACAATATATATATATATATAATTATTTAATATTAATAATAATTAAATATTTATATATATAAAAAAAAAAAAAAAAAGTAAAATAACATATTAATTAAAATATAATATCTCAATTTTAATAAATTAATAAAAAATAATTAAATTATGATTTAAATTATACTAATATTTAATATTAATTAATAATTTATAATAAAAATATTTTTTATCTTAAAATTAAATTTTTTAAAATAGAATAAGTAATTATAGATTAAAAATAAGTTATATTAATATAAATCAGGGAATATTAATATTTGAATATAATTTTAAAGGTATTAAAATTAATATAAAGTTATTTTATTATAAATCAGGGTATAATAAAATGATTTATAAATTAATTTTAATTAATTTACTATATATCAGGGTATAGTAAATATAGGGGAAAAATTGGATTAAAATAAATTAGTAATTAGTTGAATATAAAAAATATATATTATATCGGAAAATTGTCCCGATGCTTCATGGGAGGAACGTACTAAATTTTATTAAAGTGAGAGGTAATTTTATAGGAGTTAAGAACTTAAATATTTTATTAATGAAAAATTTAGTTAATTTTGGTTATATGTATCTTAAATTTGTAATTTTTATTTTAAAGTTTTATTCTAGCTTGGAAGTTTAATATATTTTTTTTATACATGTAAATTTAAGTGTGGATTTAAATTAATTTAAATAGTTAATTTAATTATTTTCTATAATCTCAGTGTTTAATATTAAAAATTTAAGAAATTAAGATTTAGAGATAAATAATAGTTTTGACTAAACTTGTGCCAGCAGTTGCGGTTACACAAGTAAAGCAATTAAATTTTATTGGTAGATAGTTAATAAGATTTATATATAAAAAAAAATTAAATTTATAAGGTGAAATTTAAAATTTAACGATAATTTATATTTAAGATTATGAAACTGTGAAATTTTTATTTAAACTAGGATTAGATACCCTATTATTTTAAATGTAAATTTAAACACCTGATTAGTAGTAGTTAAGTTCTTGAAAATTAAAGATTTTGGCGGTATTTTAGTCTTTTCAGAGGAACCTGTCCTGTAATTGATAATCCACGATTAATTGTACTTATTTTTTTAATTTGTATATCGTCGTAGTTGAGTGTTTTAAAAGAATAATAATGCTCAAGATTTTTAAAAGAAAAAGAAATCAGATCAAGATGCAGTTTATAGATAAGTAGAGATGGGTTACAATAAATTTATTTAGAATGGTTTAAAAAATGAATATTTTTTAATAAAGTGGATTTGAAAGTAATTTTATTAATATTAATAAGATGATTAAGCTCTAAAATATGCACATATCGCCCGTCGTTTTCATTTAAAGTGAAATAAGTCGTAACAAAGTAGATGTACTGGAAAGTGTATCTAGAAAGGCAAATTAGAGCTTGATTAGAAAGTATTTTATTTACATTAAAAAGTTGTCGTGCGATTCGATATAATTTGAATTGAGAAATTTATTTTAATAGGAATTGTTTATTTAAATTTAATTGAAATATCATTTATTTTATTATTGTTTAAGAAAAAATTATTTTTATTATAGTATAGTAGTATTGTGAAAGAAAATTGAAATAGGTGAAAAATTTAAATATTGAAAAGAAAAATTAATTTTTTGTACCTTGTGTATCAGGGTTTATTAAATAGAAATTAATGATATTAATATTCTCGAATTAAAAAGAGCTAAGAGATTATTTATTTTACTGTAGAATAAGTATTTAAAATAATTTTTTAGTAATGAAACGTTATTCGTTTTTTAAGATATCTAGTTTTTTAAGAAAAGAATTTAATTCTATTATTTTAAATTATAAAATCAAATATTTTGATTTTATAATGAAAATAATAAATATTTAAAGGGATAAGCTTTTAAATAAAATTTTAAAAAAAAATTATTTATAAATAAATTGTAGAATTAGAAATTTTCATCATTTTAAGTATGTTATAATTTATTATATTTTAAATAAAATTTATATTAGTTTTAAATAGTTTATTAAAATAATAATTTGAATATTAAAAATTATGTAATAATGATAAAATTAGTATATTTTTATGTAAAAATAAGTTAAAATTGTTAGGTAAGATTAAGGAATTCGGCAAATATTTTTTCCGCCTGTTTAATAAAAACATGTCCTTTTGATAATAATTTAAGGTCTGACCTGCCCAATGAGGATTTAAATGGCCGCGATATTCTGATCGTGCGAAGGTAGCATAATCATTAGTTTTTTAATTGAAAGCTAGAATGAATGGTTGGACGAGAAAAAGACTGTCTCAATTTTAATTTTTTAGAATTTTATTTTTAAGTTAAAAAGCTTAAATAAATATTAAAGACGAGAAGACCCTATAGAGTTTTATAATTATTTATATAATAAAACAAAAGAATAGATTTTTTTGTTATATAAATAATTATTTGGTTGGGGTGACTGAAAAATTGAAATAACTTTTTTTTATTTTAAATACTAATATGTAGTTATTTGATCCATTAATAATGATTAAAAGAATAAATTACCTTAGGGATAACAGCGTAATTTTTTTTGAGAGTTCTTATCGAAAAAAAAGATTGCGACCTCGATGTTGGATTAAAGTTTAATTTTGGTGTAGAAGCTAAAAGGATTTAGTCTGTTCGACTATTAAAACTTTACATGATCTGAGTTTAAACCGGTGTGAGCCAGGTTGGTTTCTATCTTGATATAGATAAAATATCTTAGTACGAAAGGACCAGATATTTGATAAATTATTTTTATATTGAATATGAATAATATGTTGTTATCTTGGCAGATTAGTGCAATAGATTTAGAATCTTTTTATGTAATTTAATATTACAGATAATACTTGTTTTTTAAAGATGTTATTTTAGTTTTAGTTAGAATATTAATTTTAATTATTTGTGTTTTAGTTGGAGTTGCTTTTTTAACTTTATTGGAGCGAAAGGTTTTAGGTTATATTCAAATTCGAAAGGGTCCAAATAAGGTTGGGTTTTTAGGAATTCCTCAGCCTTTTAGAGATGCTATTAAGTTATTTACTAAGGAACAAGTTTATCCTTTAATATCTAATTATTATATTTATTATTTTGCTCCTATTGTTAATTTATTTTTGGCTTTATTATTATGAATATGTATACCTTTTATTTCAAGATTTTTAAATTTTAATTTTGGTATTTTATTTTTTTTATGTTGTTCAAGATTAGGGGTTTATACAATTATAATTGCTGGTTGGTCTTCTAATTCTAATTATGCAATATTAGGGGGGTTACGGTCAGTAGCTCAAACAATTTCTTATGAAGTGAGATTAGCTTTAATTTTAATATCTTTTTTAATTTTAATTTCAAGTTTAAATATGTTAGATTTTTATAAATATCAAGTTTATATATGATTATTGTTTATTAGTTTACCTTTAGCTATAATTTGATTTGTGTCGAGATTAGCTGAAACTAATCGGACACCTTTTGATTTTGCAGAAGGTGAATCTGAATTGGTTTCTGGGTTTAACGTTGAGTATAGAGCTGGTGGGTTTGCTTTAATTTTTATGGCTGAATATGCTAATATTTTATTTATAAGAATGTTATTTTCATTGATTTTTTTAGGTGCTGATATTTTATCATGGTTTTATTTTTTAAAATTAGTCTTTATTTCGTTTGTTTTTATTTGAGTTCGAGGTACTTTACCTCGTTATCGATATGATAAATTAATGTATTTAGCTTGGAAGAGCTTTTTACCTGTAGCTTTGAATTTTTTAATATTTTTTATTGGTTTGAAGATATTAATTTTTGTGTTATTAATTTAAATTTTAATAAAATTTAGTATAAGTTAATAGAAGATTTAACTTCTTTTTTATACTTTCAAAGTATATACTTATATCAAGTTCATTAACTAATTTTTATAGATTAAAAAGTCTCAGATTTTAGAGGTTAGGGGGTTAATAATGAAATAAGAAAAGTAAGCGATAGTTAAAATTTGACCTGTTAAAATATAAGGATCTTCAACTGGTCGGGCTCCGATTCAAGTTAAGAGAATAACAATTGAAACGAAATTTCAAAATAAGATTTTATTAATAGGATAAAATTGTATTGATTGTATTTTTCTGTTATTAGTGAATGGAAGAATAAATAAAATGGCAATAGATATAACTAAAGCTACGACTCCTCCTAATTTATTAGGAATTGAACGTAAAATTGCATAAGCAAATAAGAAGTATCATTCAGGTTGAATATGGACAGGTGTAACTAAAGGGTTAGCTGGAGTAAAATTTTCTGGGTCTCCTAAAAGATAAGGATTACTTAAAGTTAGGAAAATTAAAAAGAAAGTTATAATAAGGAATCCAAATAAATCCTTAAAAGTAAAATAAGGATGGAAGGGGATTTTATCAATATTTCTGTTTAATCCAAGGGGGTTATTAGATCCTGTTTGGTGTAGAAATAAGAGGTGAATTATAACTATTGCGGCTACGATAAAGGGTAGGAGAAAATGAAGAGTGAAGAATCGAGTTAAAGTTGCGTTATCAACAGCAAATCCTCCTCACAATCATTGTACAATATCAGTTCCTAGATATGGAATAGCAGAGAGAAGATTAGTAATAACAGTTGCTCCTCAGAAAGATATTTGACCTCAAGGTAAGACATAACCTAAGAAAGCAGTTGCTATTACAAGAAATAGAATAAGAACTCCTACATTTCATGTTATGTGATATTTGTATGATCCGTAGTATATTCCTCGTCCGATATGAAGATATAGACAAATAAAAAAGAATGAAGCTCCGTTAGCATGTAAGGTTCGAATTAATCACCCATAATTTACATCTCGACAAATATGGATTACTCTTGAGAAAGCTAGGTCAATGTGAGCTGTATAATGTATAGCTAAAAATAATCCGGTAACAATTTGAATCCCTAAACATAAACCAAGTAGTGATCCAAAGTTTCATCAGGCAGAAATATTAGAAGGTGTTGGTAAATCAATTAGAGCATGATTAATAATTTTAAATAAGGGATGTGTTTTTCGTATAGGTTTGAACATTATAATTTTTGACGGAGTGGTCCATATGTGGTATCAGTAATTTTTACAATTGCAATTAATGTGACGAATAAGTAAATAATTATTAAAAATATAATTAAATTTATTGGATAATTTAAATATTTATTTAAAGAGAAAGTTCAGTTTGTATTTCTAGAAAAATTTATTAAATCAATATTTAATATATTTTGATAAATAATAATGTTATCAATAAAATAGTAACAAGGAATAGAAATAATAATAAGGGAAATAATTAATAGTATAATTTTATTAGAGTATTTAAATTTTTCATTTGATGCTACTCTTGTTATATAAATAAATAGAACAAGTATACCTCCAATTATAATGAGAAAAATAATATATGAGTATCAAAAATTAAAATTAAAAAATCCTGTAATTAAAGCGACTGTTATTGATTGTAAGAGAAGAATAAATCCTATTGATAGAGGGTGTTGAATGAATAAAAAAATTAGGGATAAAATAAGAGAAAATAATGTTAAAAAAATACAGAGAATAGTTTATAAAAAATTTTAGTTTTGGAGACTTAAGAAAGGAGAATAACTCTTTTCTCTGAAGTTTTAAAAGAATAAATCTTATTTTTGGTTTACAAGACCAATATTTTATTTTAAATTATTAAAACTAATGTTAATTTTAAATTTAATTTTTTCTATTATCATATATTTTGTTGGGTTAATTGTATTTTGTTCAAAGCGTAAACATTTACTTTTAATATTACTAAGTTTAGAGTTTATTGTTTTATCTCTTTATTTTTTTATAATAGTTTACTTGAGGTTATATGTTTATGAATTTTTTTTTAGAATGATTTTTTTAACTATAAGAGTTTGTGAAAGAGCTTTAGGGTTAGGTATTTTGGTTTCTATAATTCGTACTCATGGAAATGATTATTTTCAAAGATTTAATGTTTTATGGTAAAGTTTCTTTTAATATTAATTTTTATGATTCCTTTAAGTTTTATCCCTAATTTTTTCTGGTTGAATCAGATTATTTATTTTTTATTAATTTTTTTATTTTTTTTTAGTTTTAGATTTAATTATATAGTTATGAATATTAGTTATTTTTGAGGGTGTGATTTATTATCATATATAATAATTTTATTAAGTTTATGAATTTGTTCTTTAATAATTATGGCTAGAGAAAAATTATATAAAACTAATTATTATTACAATTTATTTTTATTTATAGTTTTATTATTATTAATTTCTTTATATTGTGCTTTTTCTTCTTTAAATTTATTTATTTTTTATTTATTTTTTGAAATTAGTCTAATTCCAACCTTAATTTTAATTTTAGGTTGAGGTTATCAACCTGAACGTATTCAGGCTGGTACATATTTATTGTTTTATACTTTATTTGCTTCTTTACCTATAATAATTTCAATTTTTTATTTATATAATTATTTTCATTCTTTAGATTTCTTTTTCTTTAAAAAAAGAATTGATAGTGTTTTTCTTTATATGTGCGTAAATATAGTATTTTTAATTAAAATACCTATATTTTTTGTTCATTTATGACTTCCTAAGGCTCATGTTGAAGCTCCTGTTTCTGGTTCAATAATTTTGGCAGGTATTATATTAAAATTAGGGGGGTATGGAATAATACGGATAATAAATTTATTTTTGGAAGTAGGAATAAAAATTAATTTTATTTTTATTACTATTAGTATAATTGGAGGTGTATTAGTTTCTTTAATTTGTTTGTGTCAAACTGATATTAAGGCTTTAATTGCTTATTCATCTGTAGCTCATATAGGTTTAGTATTAGGGGGAATTTTGACCTTAAATTATTGGGGATTTTGCGGAGCTTTTAGAATAATAATTGCTCATGGTTTATGTTCTTCTGGGTTATTTTGTTTAGCAAATATTAGTTATGAGCGTTTAATGAGACGTAGATTATTTTTAAATAAGGGGTTAATAAATTTAATACCTAGAATAGCTTTATGATGATTTTTATTAAGATCTTCAAATATGGCAGCTCCTCCTTCATTAAATTTATTAGGGGAAATTATATTAATTAATAGATTAATTGGGTGAAGATACTTAAATATAATTGGTATTATATTTGTATCTTTTTTTAGAGCTGCTTATTCTTTATATTTATATTCTTATAGTCAACATGGGAAAATGTATTCTGGTTATTTTGCTTTTTCTTCTGGTAATGTTCGAGAGTATTTATTATTATTTTTACATTGATTTCCTTTAAATATTTTAGTGTTAAAAAGAGAGTTTTTTACTTTAATTATTTATTTAAGTAGTTTAAATAAAAATATTGATTTGTGGAGTCAAAGTTATAGATTTCTATCTTAAATAATTAATTTATCAATTTGTTTAATTTATTCTGTTTCATTTTTATTTTTTAGAATTACGTTATTTCTTTTAAGAATTTACTATATAATTACTGAGTTTAGATTATTATTAGAGTTTGAAATCTTGAGTATTAATTCTAATTCAATTTATATAGTTATTTTATTTGATTGAATGTCATTACTTTTTATAAGATTTGTTTTATATATTTCTTCAATAGTAATTTATTATAGAGAAGAGTATATACACGGGGATTTAAATATTAATCGATTTATTATATTAGTTTCTATATTTGTTTTATCAATAATATTATTGATTATTAGTCCTAATTTAATCAGAATTTTGTTGGGTTGGGATGGTTTAGGTTTAGTTTCTTATTGTTTAGTAATTTATTATCAAAATGTAAAATCATTTAATGCGGGTATATTAACGGCATTATCAAATCGAATTGGGGATGTTGCTTTACTTTTATCTATTGCTTGAATATTGAATTATGGTAGATGAAATTATATTTTTTATTTAGAATTTATAAAAAATGATTTTTGTATACAATTAATTTCAGTTTTAGTTGTTTTAGCTGCTATAACAAAAAGAGCTCAAATTCCATTTTCATCGTGGTTACCAGCTGCTATAGCAGCTCCTACTCCTGTATCATCTTTAGTTCATTCTTCAACTTTAGTTACTGCTGGGGTTTATTTATTAATTCGTTTTAATTTTGCATTAAATTCTTCTGTTTTAATAGTGTTATTGTTTATTTCAAGAATAACAATATTTATAGCTGGTTTAGGGGCTAACTATGAGTTTGATTTAAAAAAAATTATTGCTTTATCAACATTAAGACAGTTAGGTCTAATAATGAGAGTTTTGGCTTTAGGAGATTATATGTTAGCTTATTATCATTTATTGACTCACGCATTATTTAAGGCTTTGTTATTTATATGTGCTGGGTGTATTATTCATAATTTGGGGAATTGTCAAGATATTCGTTATATAGGTGGTTTAGTTAATCATATACCTTTAACTTGTTGTATGTTTAATATTTCAAATATGGCGTTATGTGGTTTACCTTTTTTAGCTGGGTTTTATTCTAAGGATTTAATGTTGGAGTTTATATCTATAAATTATTTAAATATTTATATTTATTTAATTTTTTTTATCTCTACTGGGCTAACAGTTTGTTATACTTTTCGTTTACTATATTATTCAGTTTTAGGGGATTTTAATTATTTTTCTCTTCATTCTTTAAATGATCAAGGGTTAATTATATTAAAGGGGATAATAGGTCTTGTAATTTTAGTAATTTTTGGAGGTAGAATATTAAGTTGACTTATATTTCCAGTTCCTTATTTTATTTGTTTACCTAAAATTTTAAAGTTAATAACTTTAATTGTTATTTTTTTAGGCGGGTGGATAGGATATGAATTATCCAAATTTTCTTTAAATTATACTTTAAATTCTTTAAATTGATTAAGAAGAAGGCTTTTTTTAGGATCTATATGGAATATACCTTTTATTTCTACATTTGGGATTAATTTATATCCTTTAAATTTAGGATTTTATACTTTAAAAATTATTGACCAAGGGTGATCAGAATACTTGGGAGGTCAGAATTTATATAAAAATATAAAAAATATGTCTCAGTTTTCTCAGTTTTTATTTAGTAATAACTTAAAGATTTATTTGACTTTATTAGTTATTTGGGTTATTGTTATTTTTATAATTTTATTTTACTTAAATAGCTTATAATTAGAGTTTAATATTGAAGATATTAAGGAGATAAATTTATCTTTAAGTAATTTATAAGAAAAAGATTCTAATTTTACAATGAAAATGTAATGTTTTTTTTAAACTATATAAATAGAAATATTAACGGAATTTCACCGCTAAAGAAAAAAGTTAGAAGCTTTATCTTGAATTTCATATTTCTTTAATTGGAGATTAGTCTCAATGATATCATTAACAGTGATATACCTCTTTTTGGTTTCAATTAAAAATAGATAGTTTAGATAAATAAGGATGAATTAACATCTAAGATTAGGTCGAAACTAATTACAAATTTATTTGCTTCTTATTTAAGATAAACTGAATTGTTCAGTATTTTTTAAGTGCAAATTAAACGTTAAAATTAACTTTTATCCTAATAGGCTCAATTTAATGCTCCTTGATTTCATTCGTGGTAAAGTCCAATTAAAAGAATAATTAAAAAGAAAAATGATACTGATAAATAGTTTATAATATTACAAGTTTTTATTGTAATAATAAGAGGTATTAAAAGGGTAATTTCAACATCAAAAATTAAAAAAATTACAGCAATTAAAAAAAATTGAAGTGAAAATGGTAGTCGAGCAGATGATTTCGGGTCAAATCCGCATTCAAAAGGGGAATTTTTTTCACGGTCTGAAAAAGTTTTTTTTGATAAGATTGAGGCTAAAGTTATAACAATTATTGTTAAAGCTAATAAAATTATTCTGATACTAAAAATTATTATAATTATTTATACTGATGAGTGATCAGATCTTTTGATTGGAAGTCAAATATAATTTTATACTATATAAATAATTTATCTTCCTCATCAGTAAATAGAGATATAAAGGAATAGTCAAACTACATCTACAAAATGTCAATATCAAGCTGCTGCTTCAAATCCAAAGTGGTGAATTGATGAGAAGTGATTATTGTAATGTCGAATAAGACAAATTAATAGAAATGTTGTTCCAATAATTACATGAAGACCATGGAAGCCAGTTGCTATGAAGAAAGATGATCCATAGACGGCATCTGCAATAGTAAATGGTGCTTCATAGTATTCATATGCTTGAAGAATAGTAAAATAAATTCCTAATAAAACAGTTAGAGCAAGTCCTTGAAGAGCTTGTGTATAATTATTTTCTATTAAAGCATGGTGAGCTCAAGTAACTGTGATTCCTGAAGTTAAAAGAATTAAAGTATTTAATAAGGGAATTTGGATTGGGTTAAATGGAATAATTCCCTTTGGGGGTCAAATTATCCCAATTTCTACCGAGGGTGTAAGTCTTCTATGGAAGAATCCTCAGAAAAATGAAACGAAAAAGAATACTTCTGAAATAATAAATAAAATTATTCCTCATCGTAATCCTATTGTTACTTGATAAGTATGTAGTCCTTGTAAAGTACCTTCACGTGTTACATCACGTCATCATTGATATATAATAAGAGTTGTTGATAGTAATCCTAATAGAAATAAGTTATTATTATAAAGATGGAATCATTTAATTAGACCTATTATAGTAATTATAGCTCTTAATGCTCCGTAAAGAGGTCATGGTCTGACATCAACAAGGTGAAATGGGTGATTCTTATGAGATCTCATTAGTTTACTTCTCTAGAATAAAGAGTTGTTAAAACAGCAAATACATAGGATTGGATAATAGATACTGCTGATTCAAGAACTAATAAAGCTAATTGAACAATAATTAATAAGTTTACTATTAATAGGGAAAGTGATCTTCCAGTATTACCGAGAAGGGTTATAAGTAAGTGACCTGCAATTATATTAGCTGCTAATCGGACAGCTAAAGTTCCTGGTCGAATAATATTTCTAATAGTTTCAATACATACTATAAATGGTATAAGAACTGGCGGGGTTCCTTGTGGAACAAGATGAGCTAGTATATGAATTGTATTTTTTACTCATCCAAAAATTATAAATCTAACCCAAAGAGGTAGTGCTAAAGTTAAAGTTAGAGATAGATGTCTTGTTCTAGTAAAAATATAAGGGAATAATCCTAAGAAATTATTAAATAAAATTATGGAAAATAAACTAATAAAAATTAAAGTTCTTCCATTTATTTTAGGAGTACCTAGAAGAATTTTAAATTCTGTATGTAAAGTTAAAGTAATTTTATTTCAAAGAACGGTGTATCGTGATGGAATAAATCAAAAAATAGCAGGTATTATGATTAGACCTAAAAATGTTCTTATTCAATTTAAGGAAAGATTTAATCTTGTTGAAGGGTCAAAGGTAGAGAAAAGATTTGTTATCATTTTCAGTTATAAGAGAATTTTTTAATAGTTTTAGTTTGAGTAGTAGCTGGGTAAGAAGTGTTAAAGTAATTTAAAAAACTAAAGATTAAAAAAATAATTGAGAATAGAATAAATAAAATTAATCAATTTATTGGTGCTATTTGAGGTATTAAAAATTATTAATTTAATTAATAATTTTAGCTTGACAAGCTAATGTTATGTTTTAACTAAATTTTTCATTAGAAGTAAGTGCTAATTTACTATGGGATGGTTTAAGAGACCAGTGCTTGCTTTCAGCCATCTAATGAATTTTAATTTTCTCTTATATTAATAATTCATTTAATGAATGCATCAGCTCTAATTCTTTCTAATACAATAGGTATAAATCTATGGTTAGCACCACAAATTTCAGAGCATTGGCCGTAAAAAATACCTGAACGATTAATTAGAAATCTAGCTTGGTTTAATCGTCCTGGGGTTGCGTCTACCTTAACCCCAAGTGAAGGGATAGTTCAAGAATGAATAACATCTGCGGCTGTTACGATTAATCGGATTTGTGAATTATATGGTAAAGCTATTCGGTTATCAACATCTAGGAGTCGGAAATTGTAATTATTTAAAAGATTAGAGGGAATTATATAAGAGTCAAATTCGAAATTTTTAAAATCTGAATATTCATAAGATCAATATCATTGATGACCAATGGATTTTACAGAAACAAGAGGGTTATTGATTTCATCAATAAGATAAAGAAGTTGAAGAGAGGGGAAAGCAATGAAAACTAAAGTTACTGCTGGTAAAATAGTTCAAATTATTTCAATAGTTTGACCTTCTAAAAGGAATCGGTTAGTATAATTGTTATAAAATAATCTTGCTATTAGGTATCCAACTAAGGCAGTAATTATTAGAAGAATTGACAAAGCATGGTCATGAAAAAAAATTAATTGTTCTATAAGGGGAGAAGATCTATCAAGGGTTAAGGTATTACCTCAAGTTGCTATTTCTAAAAAAAGTTATAAACTTTATGTATGGGGTTTAAGTCCATTGCACTATTCTGCCATATTAGAAATTAATAGAAGATAGAATAGGAAGTTCAGAATATCTATGTTCGGCAGGGGGAGTATTTTGAAGTCATTCAATTGAAGTTGGCATATTTAATGGTGAAATTCTTTTACGTAAGGAAATAAATCTTTCTCAGATAATGTAGATTAAGAATATAGTTCCTAAAAATGAAATTAGTCTTCCAATAGAAGAAATGATATTTCAACATAAATAAGCATCTGGGTAATCTGAGTATCGTCGAGGTATACCTCTTAAACCTAGAAAATGTTGAGGGAAGAATGTAAGATTTACTCCAATAAATATAATACAAAATTGGATTTTTAAAAGTTTGTTGTTAAGAGTTAGGCCTGTAAATAATGGATATCATTGAATGAAACCTCCTATAATAGCAAATACAGCTCCTATAGAAAGAACATAATGAAAATGAGCTACTACGTAGTAAGTGTCATGTAGAATAATATCAATGGATGAATTAGCAAGAATAACACCAGTTAATCCCCCTAAAGTAAAAAGAAATACAAATCCTAAAGCTCATAGTATAGAAGGGGAGTAATTAATTTGTGTTCCGTGAAGAGTTGCTAATCATCTGAAAATTTTAATTCCTGTAGGAACAGCAATAATTATAGTTGCTGAAGTAAAGTAAGCTCGAGTATCTACGTCTATACCTACAGTGAATATATGGTGAGCTCAAACAATAAATCCGAGTAATCCAATAGCTAATATTGCATAAATTATTCCTAATGCACCAAATGTTTCCTTTTTTCCTCTTTCTTGTCTAATAATATGGGAAATTATTCCAAATCCTGGGAGAATTAAAATGTAAACTTCTGGATGACCAAAAAATCAAAACAGATGTTGGTAAAGAATAGGATCTCCCCCTCCTGCAGGATCAAAGAAGGAAGTATTTAAATTACGGTCAGTAAGAAGTATAGTAATTGCCCCAGCAAGAACAGGTAAAGAAAGAAGTAAAAGGAGGGCAGTAATAGCAACTGATCAAACGAATAATGGTATACGATCAAATGTTATTCCGGTTGACCGTATATTAATTACAGTAGTAATAAAATTTACAGCTCCAAGAATAGAAGAAATTCCTGCTAAATGTAAACTAAAAATAGCTAAGTCAACAGAAGCTCCTCTATGAGCTACATTAGCTGCTAATGGTGGGTAAACAGTTCATCCTGTTCCTGCTCCGTTTTCAACAACTCTACTTATTAGAAGAAGAGTCAATGATGGTGGAAGTAATCAGAATCTTATATTGTTTATTCGAGGGAATGCTATATCAGGGGCTCCAAGTATAAGTGGTACTAATCAATTACCAAACCCCCCTATTATGATAGGTATAACTATAAAAAAAATTATAACAAAGGCATGAGCTGTAACAATAACATTGTAAATTTGATCATCACCAATTAATGCTCCTGGGTTTCCTAATTCAGCACGAATTAGAAGTCTGAGGGCTGTCCCTACTATACCAGATCAAGCTCCAAAGATAAAATATAATGTTCCAATATCCTTATGGTTTGTAGAAAATAATCACTTATTCGTTAAAATGGCTGAGTTTAAGCGATAAATTGTAAATTTATTTACGAAGATATACTTCTTTTAACATTCAGGTCTTATAGTCAACTATGATTTTAAATTGCAAATTTAAAGGTGGGGAGTTCCCTAAGGCTTAAAGAATAAATCTTTATTACCAGCTTTGAAGGCTGAGAGTTTGGCTTAACTTAAATCCTTAGGGATGTAAAATTATAGCCAATTAAATACGATGGTACAGAAGATTAATCTAAGAAGGGAAATAAAATTGAAGAGAAAAATATAAAAATTTTTTGTTGGTAAAAATGGATCTAGTTTAAAATTTAATTCTCTATTATTTAAAAGAAGAGATCTAAATGAAATTCGGATGTAATAATAGAGAGTAATTAGAGTTATAATAATTATAGTAAAAGTGAGAAAGTAAAACTTATTTTGAACTAATATTTGAATAGTTAATCATTTAGGGAAAAATCCTAAAAATGGTGGTAATCCTCCTAAAGAGAAAAAATTAAATGAAAATATTATTTTTAAAGAGGGATTTTGATTGAAAGAGGAGAAAAGTTGTTTAATAAAGAAAATTTTAAAGTAATTAAAGATTAAAATAATATTTAATGAAATAATTGTGTAAATAATGAAGTAGTAAAGTCAAATAAGTTCAAGAAATATTATAGCGGCGATTATTCATCCAATGTGGTTAATAGAAGAATAAGCTAGAATTTTCCGTAAACTGATTTGGTTTAATCCTATAATTCTACCAACTGTTAAACATATGATAATAATAATAGTGAAAAAGGTTGTTATATTTAAATTATATATAAGTAGAATTATTGGTGCTAATTTTTGTCAGGTTAATAGGATTAATCTATTTATTCAATTTAATCCCTCTATTACTTCAGGAAACCAAAAATGGAATGGCGCTGCTCCTGTTTTTGTTAAAAGGGCAGAATTTATAATAATAATATTTAAATTATTAAGATTTATATTATTAATAAAATTATCTATTGATATAAGAAGAATAATTGAAAATAGAAGAATAGAAGAAGCTAGGGCTTGTGTAATAAAATATTTTAGAGAGGCTTCAGAAGAAAATAAATTTTTTCTATTATTTATCAGGGGAATAATAGATAATAAATTAATTTCTAGGCCCACTCATATCCCTAACCATGAATAAGATGAAATTGAGATTAAAGTTCCTCTAATTAATGAAAAAAAAAATATAATTTTATAAAAGTTAATAATTAAAAAGGAAAGGATTAGAACCTTTATAAACGGGGTATGAACCCATTAGCTTAATTAGCTTACCTTTTTATTTACATTTTAGTATATGATGTACAGAAATTTTTGATATTTCAAGAAATAGTTTGATTCTATTAAATGTAATGAAGGTAAATTAAATTTACGTGGTTTATTCTATCAAAATAATCCTTTACTCAGGCACTTCATT